ATAATCTGTCACAGGCCTCCATTCCTCCATTTTGGTCTGGATCCCCTTGGGATAGGTCTCATTATTTCCCTCTGCTTTCCCACGGCCTCCTTTGGCTAAGCAGTAATCACCACACCGCTTGCACAAATGCTCTTTTGGGTCATACGAGACAACTTCGCGGAGCTCTGGATTAGGGTAGGAAGAACTTCCTTCTGATCCTGGACTCCGAGGAGGTGGGTATTTACAACTTCAAATGAATATTCTTTTTAAAATGAATAGGGGCTGGAGCATTGATCTTGCTTACCCTTTCCCCCCTCAGACATATTTTTAATCATACAAGGCCTGGGCGGCTATTTTTTATGCCTTTCTGGCCATGACTTCTTCTCAAAAAAAACTCTCTTTCACGTCTTTTTTTTCTTATTAATAGGAAGATGTTTTGCATTGGAGGGCCTTATTTATGCAAATCTTTTTTCTTTTTCTATTGAAAGATAGGGGTTGCATTAATCGGACCTTCTCACTGCCTTTTGCTATGATATGCTGCTATTCTATCCTGCCTTTTTTGATCCCGCTAGATAGCGTGGTCAAATACCTATTATTCCCTCTTGCGGGGGCTTTCGCTCTTTTCTTTCTCTATATAGCGAGAAGTGAGAAAGAGCACTTTCTCTCTTTTCTTTTTTATTTATTAAATGGTATCCTTCTTTGTATACTCTATTCGAATATTAAAGCTGCCTTTTATGGGTGGAGGCAAATTGTGAGTCAAGATGTGTGGAAGAAGAGGGCGGAGCTTTTAGTTTGCAGGAGGAGCTCGAGCCTTGATGGATTTATGCGTGACATAGGTGATGTCGAACTATGATAACAACGGCTGCCATCGAGCAGTCCTTCCTGATAGTGCTGGCTTCTCGAAAAGAGACTTCAATGGGCCCATCCTGGACAAAAGCCAGACTTGGTAAGCTAGCATGTAGTGTCTAAGTCTCTGCGTGGCCCAGACAAGCGCAAGGCATGCCTATTCAAGCGAAGAGTATCTAGCCCCCTATGTTGTCAGCGGTAAGGGGAGAGTCTGACTCAGATAATAAGAAGCCCGCTCTTTAAGGCTGACTTCTATTCTAAGGCCGTATCATCATGCTGTCCTAATACGCATCCCATCGGCGTATCGGCCACCGAACAATATAACAACAGGGGTCTTCCCGGCGTTGGTGGGACCAGTACTGGTGGGTTCATCGGGTACCGTTTCATTTTATCGAATGCTCTCTCTCTATCTCAGCCGCTTTCCCTACTACCGGCACAAGAGGGACTTTTTATCTAAAGCCTACTTCCTCTCTCTGATCTTTAAACCTACTTTTTCTCTCTAAATATTTTTGTTGCTGAGGCCGGGCCGATAATCCCCTAATCAGCTTTCTCGGGCCCCGGGGATTGTTCGGAAGAGGAAAAGAAGATGATGGATCGAGTTTCTTATGCGAGCCTTGTGGGAAGCTTTATCTTTGCCATGGTATGTACTAGACCGGATATTGCTTATTCGGTTGGTGTTCTAAGTCGGTTTATGGCGAATCCGGGTAAAGCTCATTGGGAGGCCGCCAAGTGGGCCCTTCGTTATTTGAGAGGCACAAGTGGTTATTCAATATATAGCAAAAGTTCGGAACTCATGCATGCTTTTTTTATGCAAATTTTTCCGGTGATCTCGACAAAAGGAGGTCCGGCTTATGTATTTCGGTTTGGGAATGGTCCAGGGTGTCAAAGCTTCAATCGCCTCATGAATGTGCTAGGGGCGTTGCCGACTACCGAGGCCGAGTATATAGCGTTGACGGAAGCTTGCAAGGAAGCGGTGTGGCTTCAAAGTGGAATGCGTGAGATAGGTATAGACTCTAAACCCATGGATTTCTCTTGTGAGCATGTGTTCTTTGGCCAAGAACACGGTTTATCACAATAGGACAAAGCAAATTGCAGAAAAATTGCATTACATCCGTGAAATCATTGAAGAAGGCAAAGTAGTGATCTCTTCATCCCCCAGCAGTTCCAACTCCATTTTCCAAAACCCTCTCCCGCCACATTCGGTAAGTGAACTGGTAGGGAGCAGCGCATCTGTGAATCTCATATAGGATGTATAGGGACAAGAAGATCTAGTACACCTGATTTCTTCAGCATCAGATGAGGTGAACGTGATTAGTCCCTTAGTGCTGCCAGTCTCTACGAGACCTTGCCTCCGAGGTCCCATCTGAGTTCTTTCCCAACTCCTACACCTGTGATCATTCCCGGCTATCCATCCTTCACCAATTCGCCGTCACACCCGTTGTTTCGCAATCCATCTCCCCAACAAAATCCTTTCTCTGGATCCACTGTAGTGATACTAGGGGCACCACCGTCTTTGGTTATAGAGATCCAACTCGCGTGCCCAGCTCTCGTGAATCCCTCCCTACCTCAAATAACCAGTCAATGCGTAGAAATTGGGCACACGCAGCCAAATACACTCTTAAGAAAGATCGGGCCCGGCCTTCCCTAATAATGGAAGCAAAGTCTGAAAAGGCGGATCCAAAGTCTTCCGTGTATGATGTGGCTTCCCAGCTCAAAAGCATCCCAGCACAAATTTCCATTTGGGAGCTACTTTCTACATTGGAAGCACATCGGAAATCGTTTTTAAGAGTGCTTCTCGAAAGGCACACGTGCCTGAAAAAACTTGATTCAATTTAGTGGGCCTTTTTTCGAAAGGCTATCAACGTATACGTATATAGATATAGTGAGTGCGCGTTCAGGGTGTAGGTATACCACTTACGAGAAAGAACCCCAAGTCAGTAAAGTAGTTAACCAAACACAAGTAAGTAGTTCGTCAGTCCTTCCTCCGACGCCTCCCGTTCATTCTTCTTCATTTCATCATGTTTGTTGTGTTGTTTCGTTTTCGTTCATAGGTCCCAAGCCCTTCTTAGAAAACTCTCCTCCCTCTCCTTAAGTAAAAAAAAAAGAAGAATGCTGCTTTTTGATTGAACGAACATTGTAAGAACCTTTCTAACTGACACCCCACTCATAATGCCACCCACGTTTTTTTCTTTTTCAAAAATAGGCAAACGCCTGAAGAATCCTCATTTTTTTTATTTGAATCTAGGCAGGTTTCATTAATGAAAAGAAAAGCGGAGGCCCGCCATCTGCTAGCACTGTGTTTTGGAATCGATTCTTTATCAATGGCCCACCCTTTCTTTGAACCTTGTCAATGATCGAACTTAAAGATATGAACTGAGTGCCATTTGATGAGTAACTGAGAACAAGGGAGAGGGATATAGAAAGGATGAAGTAATGAAAGAGGAAGTCATTGCTAGTAGTAACGACTTGTTACGATCCATTGGTTCATATAGAATCCATGTCCTAGGTGTATCAAAAAACATTCTTTTCGCTAAGCGTATATAATAAAATAGAGTGAAAAGGTCCACCCCGAAACCAAGGGGGTACTCACTTACAGCTGAGTCCTCTCCGAACCGCAGGAGATAGTTGCCCATCATACGGCTCACCAACTTCACTTGCCTCTATGGGAGGCTCGCTCCGGGCGGGTTCGGATCACTTACAATACACAGCTCCACGAAGGAAGGAGTTGGGTTAGGAACGTTTTCAATATGATTCTTTCCCCGTATTTGTTCGATGAGAAATGCGAGACGAAAAAGGAACTCATCTTTTCGACTGGGAAATGCGAGTCTGTTTTGTCCACTTTCTTCATCCCCCTCTATAAATAAAAAGAATCAAAAAGGAAGGCAAGCTTGCTTCTTATTTCCGTGTTCGATCTCTTCCATCTCTGCCTCGCTCGTTGTCACCTATGTTGAAGAAAGGTTTTGAACCCTGTAGAGAATGAAGAGGGGCCAAGGATCTTTCTCTCAACAGTGCTTCTCGAGGCTCCACTCTCCCCCCTGAATAAGTAAGGCCCCGTTAGCTCTGCCAGGCACTGGACAGGGGTTAGCTCGGTAAATGTGTAGAGCCAAGTGTAGTATGGTGTAGTAGTAGGCACTTCTAGGCCCCTTCCCGGCTACTGGATCACTCCAGCACTTTTGGTACTACGGACCCCCTGCCATCCATTGCAGCAGAGTCGTTTCATGAGCGGGGGGACTAAGCGCAGTTCTTTGAATCAAACGTTGAATGAAATCGATTCTTTTTTATATATAAAAATGGAAATCGGATAGGATAGATGGATGGATCTATCTTTCTATTTATATAGATTATAAAAAAAAATGGATTTTTATAGTTAAGTAGCGTAGCAAGAAGCCCCAAATCCTTGATTTTGAAAAGAAAGACTGCACTGCTTTTGGCCCAGGAAGCGAAGGGAATGAGCTCGGCTGCTTCTCCTCCACACTTATTTTTCTCCGTGTCTGCTCCGCATGCGCTTCGCGCGCCATTGGCGCTTTGCTCTCCTCTTATTCTTCATTGGACGGTTCGGATGGACTTCGCCGTTCTTTCCCAACAAAAATAGAAAAGACTGTATCACATCGAGATGTCGATTCGTTTTCCGCCCCCAACGAGATGGGGAATTTGTAACCCCCCTTTCTTTTTTACTTTTTTTGGGCCCTTCATCTTTCTGAATCGAGGCCTGGCCCGGCTCGCGTCGTTCCAACAACCGGCGGGGAGCACCTCAGTATACGATCGCGCGCAGTAACTGGGAGTCCTATTACACCTAAGGCCAACTTCCATTCACCAAACCAAGGTTCATCTCGTGTAGTGATTGTGGACTCATACAAGGATATTGAGTAGACGGTTGATGTATCAGACTCGACCCTATCTTTCGTAGCATGCATTCCCATCCGTGTCGCAACTGATTCGGTAAGCTACGTGTCCGGTGCACGGGGAACTTCCTTCGGCCCCCCAAACTGACTTACTCGTGGCAACCTTCCGGCCGCCCAACAACCTATAACGCTAGTCACTACTCCCACTGGGGCTAGGAAGTAAGCCCCACAACCCAAAGCGGCGAAGAACAAATAGAATTTGCTACAAAAGCCAGCTAACGGGGGTATTCCTGCGTATGAGAACATAGTAATGGAGAAGGTAATAGCCGAAATAGGATTCGTTTTGGCTAGAGCGCCCAAATCCGCTATATATTTGACACGGGTTTGCCGTAATGCTGAAACTATGGCGAATGCATCTATCGTCATTAATGCATAAATAAAGATACCAATTAGTAGTGATTGAATTCCTTCTATGGTTCCACATGAGAAACCAGTACGAATATAACCTACATGTCCAATTGAACTATGAGCTAGAGGTCTTTTTACTTTCGTTTGGGCCATGGCGGCCAGTGCTCCTAAGATCATAGAAGCAATGCTGCAGAAAAAGAAGATTTTTTGCAATGTAACTCCATAGGAACCATAAATAGAAAGACGTGAAATATTAGCAAAAATAGAGATTTTAGGCGCAATAGAAAGAAATGCTGTAACCGGGGTGGGTGAACCCTCATAGATATCAGGTGCCCACATATATAGAGTAAAAAGAGAGATGGAGTCCGAAGGGGGGGTTTCTTCAGGGCTCGAGAGATGGGGCCCCACAAGTTTAGAATTCGCCGCTGGGGAATTCACACGAAAGGGAACGAGGAATTCTCAACGAAAAAAGTGCTCTCTGAACCGAACGTGAAAGTAGTTTTCCATCAGACGGCTGTTCCCGTAACTCCACTCTCGACTTGGATTATATATCCAAAAAGGTCCGCTCTCGGCCATTCCACACGCTGCCTAGCAGAGGCGTGGTTATCTGAAGTGGATTCTATCTTTTCTAGTAGATGCCGAACCTGCTGCCCACTAAGAAGAGGGGCGGGCGCAGCAGCTACATGGACCCCTTCCTTTCTGTTGTTGTCAGCGCTTTCCCGGGCCGAGCCGGATTTTTTGATTCTTTTTAAAGGAAAGGGCAGGCAAAGCCCGAAGGCTGCTATCCCAATAGGCCAGCGGGCGGAACGAGGAGACGCCCCGGCAATCATACCACCGCCGCGGTCGAAAAAGCGTGTTACCTTCAGATAACACGCACCCTAGGCCATCCTCGGCCTTCTTCGTTTTTGATGAAAAACAAAAAAAATCTCTCGATCTCCGAAAGCGTTTTCCTTCCCCCGCCGCCCGGCCCGCGTTAGAGGGGAAAATATTCAAAGCGAGAAAAGACAGAGGGAAGGAGAGCAGCATTTTCTTTTATTCTCTTTGCGAGCCCCGGATCGGAGAAGCATTCAGAACGGGCTCCGCGTTCATTTCGTTGGCGGAAACGATCCAATCCATAACCCTGGAAACGAAACAAAGTGCGTTCCCTTTCGTCAAGTAGGCATACGAACCACTGACTTTTGCTTTGCCTTAGACTCTATTAGAATAAAGCAAAGAAAGAGGCGGAATGGAGAAAGGAAAGGGACAAGGGCGGTCTTGCTTGGCGCGAAGGCTGCTGGTTGGGGGGTAGGGTACTAAAGGTCCTCGGACTTCCAGGCGGTTTTTCTTTTGGGCAGCTTTTCACCGTTGGATCTCGCCAATACAGCCCCCTATAGTTTTCGTTACCGAGATATCTTTTTTTTCATTGTTCCCAGGGATTTTTTGGGGAATTTGCTCCCATGCTGCAAACAGTCAAATCTGAACTAAACCTTGTCGCTCTTCTTTCTTTCCTCGCGGGCAGGAAGCACACCAGCAGCGTGCGTTGCGTGATTCTACTGTGTTTTTTGCACTTGACTGGGTGGACAGTTGACCGGAAGAGAACTTAGATTCGCCCGGCCAGCCGGCGGGCGGCGTGCTTATCTTGTGTGACAACACTACAGAGCGGGTGGCTCTGCTAGGCGGGCAGCTGTGTGACAACACTACAGAGAAAGCGGCGCTTTCGTTTAACATGCTATGGTCTCAATGCCCTTACGAGGTAGTGATGAGTTTCACGCGCTCTAAGCCCGGCCCGCGCGAGGTTAGGAAGATTGGCCGCAATCTGAGCGGTACCACCCACCCTACCCTACCACCTATAGGCGGCCGTCCGTCCTACAGCCGCCCGAAAAGGAACTGCACTGATCTTGAATAGGAATCCTACAGCGATAGAAAGAATCCCCATAAAAATACCACTAGATCGAGCACCAGTGATTTCGTATCCGGTCAAAATCTTGGCTAATTGATCGAAGTGGGTAGCTCCAGTAGACCCATAGATCATGGAACAAATAGGGTGGGTAGGCCCAACCACCACACTACACGTATAGACGCGAACCCCCCTCGTTACCGTACGTGCGACTCTCACCGCATACGGCTCGCACAAAGACTCCTAAATCCATCCCGAGCCTTTTCTTCCACCTCTTCTCCCCTTCCCCTTATCATGGAAGCAAGCCAAACCAAAGCAAACTCGCCATGACAAGGGCCTTCCTTTCAGTGCGTGAAAGAAGTCCTGCTCTTTTCACTGCCTGACTTTGGACCCTCTCTAGCCAAAAATACAACTCCGAGACACCGAACAAATGCCATCCCCTAGGACTGCTGTATCAACCCATTACTTACCACAAACTTACTTGTATTGTTTATACAAGTCCGCCAACAATTTTGGATCAGTTCGTACTCTATTAATCCATTCTTGAAT